GGGAGTCGATTTTTGGGGATAGAGGGACTTGAACCCTCACGATTTTTGAAATCGACGGATTTTCCTCTTACTATAAATTTCATTGTTGCCAGTATTGACATGTAGAATGGGACTCTATCTTTATTCTCGTCTGATTAATAAGTTCTTCAAAAGATCTATCAGATTATGGAGTGAATGGTTTGATCAATTAATATTTGATTCTTTCTTCAATATGGAATCGATTCACACCAATTCTTCCGTATTATGTATACAGGTTTATCCTTCATCTTTTCTGAAGTTTCCATAGAAGGATTCCTCTACCAATGTAAGACAATCAACTCCATTCGTTAGAACAGCTTCCATCGAGTCTCTGCACCTATCCTTTTTTATTTTCGCTTTCTGAACCTTTGTTTGTTTTCGGAAAACGTGATTTGGCTCAGGATTGCCCATTTTTATTAATTCCAGGGTTTCTCTGAATTTGAAAGTTATCACTTAGTAAATTTCCATACCAAGGCTCAATCCAATTAAGTCCGTAGCGTCTACCTATTTCGCCATATCCCCTTTTTGAGATGAAAATCTCATTGTGATCTCGTTCCCCTTTTTCTTTCATTTATCCAGAACCATTGAATTCATTAGATAAATGCCGATTCCTAAAGTGTTTTCTCGTCTTTGTCTTTGATTTCTTGTCTATCTTCTTTCATCTTCTATAGGAGGCTCATATTCGGTCCAATCAAAAACGATTTTATCATTTCTGTATCCGCAATTCAATATAGGTGGATACATACCCTATACATCTGTCTCTCTTCCACTCATTTCCCAAATAATTTTAGAATACTTGAACGGTCGATTCTTTTTTTATAGTGATAAAAAAATTGAAATTCTATATCGCTAGATTAATCGTTATGTTCTATAATATTTAACAGTTATTTGAAATTATATATTCTATTCTTTAATAATAAAGGCATTTTAATATATTAATAATTAATTAATATGAATGAATGAATAGCGAATATGAATAGCCAAGAATTAAAATAGTTAATAGCAAAGATTCTAAAATTCCAATGCATGTCGTATGTTATGTGAGCCTGCTTAGCTCAGAGGTTAGAGCATCGCATTTGTAATGCGATGGTCATCGGTTCGATTCCGATAGTAGGCTTATTTTATTCGATGTTTTACATGATGGATAATGCCTCTTTGAAATCAAAGAATATTGAAAAATCAAAAGGTGTCTTCCTCTTTTCGCAAAAGCCATTGATTTATTATGTTAGAAGAATTTCCAACTATCTCACGAAAGGAATCTTTTTCTTTTTCTATATATAGAATATATAGATCTGGATATTTATCCAACTCATCTCATTATTCTTTAATAGAATAATACTTCAGTAAATTCGGCTTTATTTAGAATTTAGTTCATTTTTAGTTTAGGTTTATTCTGTAGAATTAAATTTCATCAATAAGAATTAATAATTAAATAGAAATAAGAAGTAAGGAGTCTTTATGTCGCGTTACCGAGGTCCTCGTTTCAAAAAAATACGTCGCCTGGGGGCTTTACCAGGGCTAACTAATAAAAGGCCCAGAACTGGAAGTGATCTTAGAAACCAATCGCGTTCCGGGAAAAAATCCCAATATCGTATTCGCCTAGAAGAAAAACAAAAATTGCGTTTTCATTATGGTCTTACAGAACGACAATTACTTAAATACGTTCGTATCGCCGGAAAGGCAAAGGGGTCAACAGGTCAGGTTTTACTACAATTACTTGAAATGCGCTTGGATAACATCCTTTTTCGGTTGGGTATGGCTCCGACTATTCCGGGAGCTCGCCAATTAGTTAACCATAGACATATTTTAGTCAATGGTCGTATAGTAGATATACCAAGTTATCGCTGCAAACCCCGAGATACCATTGCGGCGAGGGATGAACAAAAATCTAGAGCTCTAATTCAAAATTCTCTCGATTCATCCCCTCATGAGGAATTGCCAAACCATTTGACTCTTCAACCATTCCAATATAAAGGATTAGTCAATCAAATAATAGATAGTAAATGGGTCGGTTTGAAAATAAATGAATTGCTAGTTGTAGAATATTATTCTCGTCAGACTTAAACCTAACAAAAATAAAATCAAGACTAATAAGAATAAGGGTTCGACCCACTTTGCTCCCTTTCGGTGAAGTATATTAACCTAAGGTTAAGATAAATAAGGGTTTGATCCGGATTTTTCTTCAATTTAGGTGTCATAGACCGAAAGGGATATTTTCATTCCCTGTCTACTCTTTTCTTTAACAGTATTTTACGTACCACAGCCATTAGGAATAGAGATAGAGAATCTATATCAAAGAAAGGTCTAACTGTTGCTATTTGATCTATTGTGGTTAGTAAGATCCGTAAATTAGGTGAAGGTAAGGAAAGAGAGGGATTCGAACCCTCGGTAAGCAAAAGCCTACATAGCAGTTCCAATGCTACGCTTTCAACCACTCGGCCATCTCTCCTACATAATGATTATGACCCAAAAACCTAAAATC